AAATTAAGAGCAATACCTATAGTACCGTCTTCAAATTCTACTAATTCACCTGCCATTACTTCATCAAGACCATAAATACGAGCAATACCGTCGCCCACTTGAAGTACGGTACCCGTATTTACAATCTTTACTTCCCTGTTATATTGCTCAATACGCTCTCGGATAATATTACTAATCTCGTCGGCTCGAATGGTTACCATGAGTATTTGTTAATTTTTTTTTGAAAAAAAAAGATAATGCCTACGGTAGAAGGGCTAATCGATTATTTCTTTCATCGCCCCAAACATGCCAATATTAGCACTGATGGTACGTAAATGTAACTCCTTGGTTAAACAACGATTCAAAGTTCCTAGAGCTCCTTCTAAGGCTTGGTGAAAAATCCGTTGTCGAACTTGATTAATTGCTCTTTGTTGTTCAAAATGAATCGTTTCATTTTTATAATTTTCTAATTGTTCTAAAGTCTTATAAGTTGAATTAATCAAATTCAATTTTTCTCGTTCTATCTCAGAATAGCCGTTCACTCGAAACTGGTCTGCTTCTATTTCTATTTTCTGTAAGCGGGTCCGGGCTTTTTCCAACTGTTCAACGGCCCCCTCACGTAGTTCTTCTGAATTTCGAATAGTATTCAAAATCCTTTGTTTTCGATTATCTAATAAATCACTTAATGAAAGTAGATTATCTTTCCATTCATTGCAAAATTTCCATGATCCCTTCCCGAACCAAACATGAATCTTTCGATTCATTTGGCTCTCACGCTCAATTATTTCAATTACTTATGGTAAATTCCCATATCTTTTGTTACTGGAATGAGCCTATCCTCTCTTCTCGATTAATAATTCATATGCAAAAATAAAAAAAAGATCAAAATTAATCAAAAACCAGAATATTTGTAGGACTCTTCTGACCAAACAAGTAATTGTCAGTAAAGTTGTTTCTTGTTTTTTTCTTCAAATCCAACGAATTTACTTTATGCACAGGTTATCGATTCAACATTAGATTAAGAATGAGGGAAATCCCCATTTTTCAAAAAGGAAGGTTCAAATTTTTTTCGACATGAGTGCTCTATACCGAAAAAAATTCCCAACTATTCATTTAGAATCCTTTGATATATTAACATATTAGTAGAAAGAGTACCTTGCTCTGTCTAGACTTCAAACAGTTTAGCTTTAACCATGCTAATGTCCCTACGTTATCAGTTGATAGAGAATCAAAGTATATTTACTGATGAATTGCGAAATGCTATGGTTCTTAAAGATGATTTTTGAATTTATTCAAAAGTAATTCGCAGGGTCGTGCACCTTTTCTTTACTAATAAAAAAATGCAGCTGATTCAATTCAGCCTATTCGTGAAATAAACAACTCGCACACACTCCCTTTCCAAAAAAAATCAATACACCAAGGACTAGACTTAGATTTATTGGATTTGTTGCTAAAATATCAGTATTAAACCCGAAACTCCCGGCGGATGGCCAGTGACCCAAAGAAACGAAAGAATCGGTTACATTTTTCATAAGATCTCTCCTTCTCTTATAGACAGAATATTATCTATTTAATTATCATATTTCATAACATTTATAATTTTGATTTTTTTTTATTTACTATTTCGAAATTGATTTTATATTTTAGAATTTAAAAATAGTAAATCGAGTCAAAAATATATTCGATTTTTATTAGAAATAGATTTTTTTATTGTAAATTTCTAAAAATTGCTAACTAAGAACAATAGTTAATAGTTATTAGACTTTGATATCAGGTCTAGTGTCAATTTCAACATATCTTCTTTGTTTTTGTTGTTATAACACTTCCTTTAAATTTTAAAATAAACTCATACAGGGTAACGAAGAAAGCGAGAAGGGGAAGGAAGAAAGCGAGTCGGTCTACTAAAATTCCTCATCCTCCAATCAGCCCTTCCCGTGGGTTATTGTACCAATAAAACTAAATATAAATAATTAATTGTTAATTGTAGGAGTTAAATCTTGATATAATTCGAAAAAGCAAGCAGCAAATTCAAAAATTGGCAAAAATGTTATTTTTTAGCAGATTAAACAAAAGGATTCGCAAATAAAAGTGCTAATGCTACAACCAGTCCATAAATTGTTAAAGCTTCCATAAAAGCCAAACTAAGTAATAAAGTACCTCGTATTTTTCCCTCCGCCTCTGGTTGTCTTGCGATACCTTCGACAGCTTGGCCCGCAGCAGTACCTTGACCAACTCCAGGTCCAATAGAAGCAAGCCCAACGGCCAACCCAGCAGCAATAACGGAAGCGGCAGAAATCAATGGATCCATGATAAATTCCTCGCATCAAAAAAAAGAAATGGTTAATGATACAATCAACCACTAAATTATGATTTAATTATTCCATCGATAGATTGTCATCCAGTCAAAGTAACGTAATTAAGAGTTCAAAATTAAAGTAATGAGATTATTGAATCAGCAGAACTGCTTCGATATCAATTTTGTAGTTTCTATCCACAGAGTTTTGGTGAATTCATATAACTTTTTTGTTTTTCCATTTCTTTCTTTGTTCCGAATCAATCATTCTTTAAATTCGAACTCTTCCTTCTTTAATTCTTAATTTAATCTCTTTATTCACTTCACAGTTTCAAACGAAAAAACGAAAAGAAAAACTTTTATTGGAATCCCTATCAAAATTCTTGGTAGTCGCGGGACAGATTAAGATTAGATATATCTATTTGCTCATATATAACTAGCCTAATATTACATATACACACCCTTCTTCCATAACGTAAACCAACTCTTTGTATCTTAAATTCAATTTGAATTCTAAAATCATTTTTTTAGAAATATTTATTTTATAAAGAAAAGTTGTTTATTTTACAGTCATTAGACAGATTTCATAGATTATATATTACATATGTTTGTTTATTTTAATCCCACCCTACTAAACCTAAACAACGCACTTTTTTCATGTTTTGTAAACTCTTCTTTTCCTTTTATTTATCGTTATCTAAAATCGGTACAATCAATCTAATCTAAATGATCTATAATGAATGAATTCAGTAGTCTGAATCATTGCATATAAATAGAAGTTTTACGTTCTTCATGTAATTTAGTTTTTTTCTTTTGGTTAATCGTTGAAAACCGACTGAAATGGGAATCACTTTATAGAATCTTTTTTTATTTACAATGTGCGATTAAACAAAAAAATAAATCAAGAATTCTTATTCAGATTATGACTCCGAAGATTGGGTTGAATAAAATGAACAAAACAATCAAGCCAATCTACAACGAATATTCATTGTAAGAAGATATAAATGAATCAAGCAAATTTTAGATTTTAGGAAAAAGATCTTTTAGATCTCTTTCCTTTTTTTGAATTCTAAAATATTACAAATATCGTAATCTATTTCGTTAGATCGTATAGACTTTTTTGTCTATTTATGTATAGAGTTATGTTTACGAAGTAGATTATTGAGCAAGACATGCATTGCCTTGCATTAAACCGAAGAAGACTATTTCGAAACTTAATTAATGATGCCCCTCCATAGATTCACCTATATAAGCCGCAGCTAAAGTTGAAAAAATAAGAGCCTGAATACCGCTTGTAAATAATCCAAGGAACATAACAGGTATAGGAACCACCAAAGGTACTAAAGAAACAAGAACAACAACTACTAATTCATCCGCTAATATATTTCCGAAAAGTCGAAAGCTAAGTGATAAAGGTTTTGTGAAATCTTCTAAAATATTAATGGGTAAAAGGATTGGAGTTGGTTGAATGTATTTACCGAAATAACCCAATCCTTTTTTACTAAGGCCCGCATAAAAATATGCTATTGACGTAAGTAAAGCTAAAGCAACCGTAGTATTTATATCATTCGTAGGTGCGGCTAACTCTCCATGAGGTAACTTTATAATTTTCCAAGGTAAAAGCGCCCCTGACCAATTAGAAACAAAAATAAATAGAAACAGAGTTCCAATAAAAGGAACCCATGGACCATATTCCTCTCCAATCTGAGTTTTGCTCACGTCTCGAATAAATTCAAGGACATATTCGAAGAAATTCTGACCGTCAGTAGGAACGGTTTGTGGATTTCGAACAGCTACAATAGCTGAACCTAATAAAATAGCAATTACAACCCAAGAAGTAATAAGTACTTGGGCATGAACTTGGAAACCCCCAATTTTCCAATAAAAATGCTGGCCTACTTCCACACCGGATATATCATATAATCCTTTAAATATTTTGATGGAACATGATAGAATATTCATATTATCCTCTGAAAGAAAGAAAACTTTTTAAGAAATTATTTTGATTCCACTATACTATCCTTTTTTACTTGTCCGTGCCCGCTTGAATTGTATATTTTGGATTAAGAACTAATCACATAATATCCCCCGCCTTATTCCTTATTTTTTTTATTTCTTTCGTGCGATTCAGAAATAGAATAAATTAAATAGAGTACCAGATTCCATTAATCTATGGAATTCACAAAATAATTTATTTCTATTATTATTAATCAGAGATTTCGTATATAGCTAGAACGACCCTCACAAATTGCAAATACTAATTTGTTAAAAATAAATCGGATTGAAGCTATCGCGTCATCATTCGCTGGAATCGAAATATCCGCGAGATCCGGGTCGCTGTTTGTATCAATTAAACAAATTGTTGGAATTCCCAAAGTGATACATTCGCGAAGAGCCGTATATTCTTCTTGCTGATCAACGATTATTACAATATCAGGTAACCCCGTCATATATTGAATCCCGCCCAAATATGTTTGCAAATGAGATAACTGTCTCTTCAATTGAACCACATCCCCTTTTGGAAGGCGGTTCAGCCTTCCGGTCTTTTGTTCCATTCTCAAGTCCCTGAACTTTTGAAGTCTCTTTTCTGTAGTGGACCAGTTTGTTAAAATACCGCCGAGCCATTTTTTATTAACATAATGACACCGAGCACTTATTGCAGCCCGCGCTACTGAATCAGCCGCTTTCTTTTTTGTACCAACAATTAAGAATTGTTTTCTCATACTTGCTGCATCAAAAACTAAATCACAAGCTTCCGATAAAAAACGAGCAGTTCTAGTAAGATTTGTAATATGAATACCTTTACGCTTCGCCGAGATATAAGGTGCCATTCTCGGATTCCATTTTCTGGTAGCATGACCAAAATGAACTCCTGCTTCCAGCATTTCGTCCAAATTAATGTTCCAATATTTTCTTATCATTTCTCCCCACACTTCCTCTCTTTTTTTTTTCAAAGAAAAAAGGGGAGACGAGGTACCCTTAAATAAATAATTGTTCCGATGGAACCTTCTCTTTTCTCGGAGTTGGGCCTTGATACACGATCCAAGCGATTAATTTCTTTGCTATTTTTTATTACTATTAACAAATTACATATAAATGTAACAAATCACAGGACCCCAAAAAATTCAAAGTACTGATCTTAGAAATCATTCAATCCTATAAACGCTTGTTCTGATGTATCATAGAAATTTTTCGAAATGCAAAAATCAAATAACTTTCTGTGGTGGAATAAAATATCTCTTATTTCCCCTTCGAATAAATTGTTTTTTTGTTTTTTTAAAGAAATGTTCTTACGTTGCTTTGAGCGGTGCACTAATCCTCTGAATCCGGTACCAACGGGTATCATACCACCGAGAACAACGTTTTCTTTCAGACCTTTCAACCAATCAATACGACTGCGGAGAGCTGCTTTTGATAAAACGCGAGCAGTTTCCTGAAAACTCGCCTCGGCTATGAAACTTTGAGTATTCAGCGAGGCTCTCGTTATTCCCAAGAATATGGCTCGGTAACAGATCGCTTCTTCCAAAGCGCGTCCCGTCCGTTCCGCTCGCAACAATCCTATTTGTTCCCCGGGTGAAAAAACATTAGACATTCCATCTTCTGAAACCAAGACTTTTGATGTTATTTGACGTACAATAATTTCGATATGCCTATTATGGATTTGCACCCCCTGGGATCGATAAACCTTTTGAATTTTATTAACCAAAGAGATACGACTTTGCACTATAGTTAGCTCAGCACCGATTAAGAATCTCCAAGGAATTCCAAGAATTCTTGTTATACACCCGTTCCAACCCGCAACTCTCTTTTCTAGGTTTATCGATATTGAATCAATTGAGCGCACTTCTAATACTTGTTCCACTTTTGGAAGACCCTGCGTTATATCACCAGATCTCGATTTTTCATATATAAATGTAACTAACGTATCTCCTTTATAAAGGATTTCTCCATAATGACCATGAACAGTTGCTCCTGTAGTGGCCAAATAAGGCTTAGCCAATCTTAGTCCTATAGAGTCGACGTGAACAATTATAACTTGACCTGATTTTAGGTGTGGTCCATTTTTGGCTATACATACATTTTCACAAATAAACTGTCCCAGATTAATTATTGTGAATGTTTCTTCACAATAATTAGAATGATAATTCTGATGGAGAAAATACCAATTTAATTTTAATGGATGAGAAACGCTGTTATTGCATGGGTCCAGATTAACCATTCTCTGTTTCTCATCCATTAAATAATATTTAAATATTCGAAAAATCCGTTTGCAATTGTCAAGTTTCAAATATTTAGTTACCGAAATCTGATTATGCGTTAGTACATGGTAAAATGAATAAAAATTCGCGATTTGAAGGGCTGTTCCTAAAGGGCCCAAGGAATTCCTAATTGTAATTGTAGGATCTCTTTTAGTTAATTCGTTTATTCCATTGTGATATTTTATCTCGTTTAATAGATCTATTCCAAAACAATTAGATGATGACAAAATTCCCAAAGATTGACATTCCTTTTTTCTATTTCTACTCAATAACGTACTAAAAGTTCCTTGATTTTTTTTAAGTGATTGTTGAATCCGTGCCTTGGAATAAAGGAAATAAAATGGATTAATGTTAGTGTGATCTAACCCATTATCAGAGATCGATTCTGAACTTGAGGGACCATTCCTTTTTCGGCTGATATAGAAAAAATGGGATTTCACTAAGTCGATTCTTAGGAAATCACGAATTAGGCCATTTGTACTTATTTTAACAAAAGAAGCCCGGGCCGCTTCGATAGAAGAACTCTTTTTTTCTTGATCCCAATTCAACACTAAACAAGTACGAACTAATTGAATCCTTGTGTCCGAAATTCCCCGAATTGATTTATCATTTCCATAACCATAAAGAATATAATTGACAACTTGAAGTTTCAAATTCTCTTTTTCCTGCAATAGATCCGAGTAGAAAAGTGTTTCTAAATTTATACCGCCCGCTATTTCATATATGATTACCGGTCGAACCAAAACAAAATACTTTTTCCTGCTAGGTGTGATCCGTTGGACATAGAGCCAATTTTTCACTTTTTTTGATTCCTTCGTATTTGTTTTTACCGGTCCGGGTGATATCAAGATACCACTATATCGAGATATTTTATCTGTTTTTCCCGGAAAATGGATATCTCCAGAAAAGATTTTTAGTTCCATTTTTTTTTTTTTTCGCTCTAGGCGGACCAACCCGCCTACCCGACTTCTTGTATTTAAAGTGATTTGGGTATCTACTCCAATGATACTATTATTTTGTACCATTAGGGAAGAAGATTCAGGTAAAATATAAACTTCCTCGGGAATGAAAAAAAAGCGATCTACTTGCATTTGGTATTTTGGCTTAAATTCTTTGACTCCTCGATATTCAATTAAATCTTCTTTTTCGACAATGGAATGCGCCCCGATAGCCCCATATTTAGTAATTCCTGAACAGTTTCTTCGGTATTGGGGATCATCAAAATAAGCAAAAATACTATTTCCACGGAACATACCATTTATAGGTATTTCAATCGAGATATCAGAGTGGGACATTAGGCCGTTCTCTCGTTCTTGAATCGGTTGGAAGGGCATGATAAATCGATTTCTTCGCTTCTTTGCCAATAAATCAAAATTCTTGTGGGGAATAGCAGGATATACGAGATTATAATGACCAGTACAGAGGATTCGATTAAGTTCTGAATAATCAGAAACCCTCCCTTCTTTTTTACCCGAAAGATCTAAACTAAAGAATTTGTGTTTAACTTGATCATTTTTTATTGAAGGATTCGAAATATAACTTTTTTCGACAGAAAGAGAATGAATGTTCATTTGATCTTGATCCTTGTGTAGCGAAAACGGGATTATACTGGATCTGCGCGAATTCCCTGATAATATCCATAAATGGCTTGTTTTTGGTAAGAGATGGACATTACTATATCTAAATTCAGGTGCATGGTATACATCGGTACTCCAGTGCATTTCCCCTTCTGAATCGCAATAAATATGTTTTCGAACCCTTTCTGTAAAATTCAAAGTGTACGTTCTCGCGCGAATTTCAGCAATCACTTGTTCTGATTCTACATATTGGTCATTTTGAACTAAAAGAAAACTTTTTGGTGGAATAGTCACGTTCTGTATAATATCTTGACTTTCAATAGTTACATCCAAGTCTATATAACATAGAAAAGCGGGATGCCCGTGACGTGTACGTGTAGGATGAACCAAATGCTCATTAAATTTTATTTTTCCATTAGAGGGAGCTCGTACATGTTCTGCGGTACCCCCCGTGAATACTCCACCCGTATGAAACGTTCTTAATGTTAGTTGAGTACCCGGTTCTCCAATGGATTGACCCGCAATAATACCTACAGCTTCTCCCAATTCCACCAAGTCACCATAAGTGGAACTCCGACCATAACATAATCGACAGATCCAAGATGTGCTTCTACAAGTAAAAGAAGTTCGAATAGATATCGGTTGTGTTCGAAAGGTTATGAATCGATTGACAAGTCCAATCCCAATATCTTGATTTTGAATGGCAATACATCGCGGACCCATATATATATTGTCTGCTAATACACGACCAATTAATGTTTGGATAAAAATTCTGTCCGACATCATCCCATTTCGAGGACTCACAGGGATACCTCGGGTGGTGCCACAATCAGTTCGACGTACAACAACGTGTTGAACTACTTCAACAAGTCTGCGTGTAAGATATCCAGCATCTGATGTTCGTACAGCAGTATCCACAACCCCTTTTCGGGCTCCATAGCAAGAAATGATATATTCTGTTAAAGACAGCCCTTCGCGTAAATTGCTTTGAATGGGTAAATCAATCATTTGTCCTTGTGGATCCGACATTAATCCTCTCATACCTACTAATTGGTGTACTTGAGATGCATTTCCCCTAGCTCCCGAGAAAGACATTATATGAACTGGATTAAAGGATTCTGTCATCTTAAAATTTTGGTTCATTTCTTGTCGCAAGTATTCACTTGTAGCATACCATATTTCAATGGATTGGCGTAATTTTTCTATCGCGTGTACGTTTCCATAATGGTGGTGTTTTTCAAAAATAAAACTTTGTTGTTCAGCATCTTGGACTAGCCATCCTTTAGAGGGTATTGTTAAAAGATCATCAATTCCTAATGAAATGGATGTAGCAGTAGCTTGCTGGAAACCCAGAGACTTTAATTGATCCAAGATGTGTGATGTATATGCCATTCCAAAGTGATCTATTAATCTGCTAATAAGTCGTTTGATACCAGTTCCATCTATCACTTTATTGTGAAAGACCAGATTGGCCCCTTCGGCCATAACTACCTCCATATTCTACTGAGTAGGGTTCGACAGTGGATTTGAAGTCAATGATTCGAAAACTTCCTTTTCTCGACTTGATTCGCGTAGAAATTCGGGAAATATGGTCCTAGTTGAACCAAAGGGATCTGAGAATTCACACCGATGTCATAGAATTATTTAACTTAGATTCCTATTAAATTAGGTACCGCTGAGGAAGCTTGGCAAAACCCTTGTATCGCTTCTTCGATTTCTCGATAAAGAGAAATCTGACCAACAGTGGTTCGAATGTATATACAAAGAATTTGTTTTTTTACACTTTTTACTATTAGATAGTGTCCATAAATCTCATGATAGGTACCAAAAGGTTCATAGTGACCTTCGACAAGAGCTTCTCTTGAAACAATAAGGCGTTGATCTAGATTCCA